AATAGTACTCAAGATCCTTTGTTTTCGCTTATCTAATAAATCATTTAATGAAAGTAGATTATCTTTACATTCATTTCACAACTCTCATATCTCTTCCCGAACCAAACATGAATCTTTTGATTCATTTGGCTCTCACGCTCAATTGTTTCTTTCCTTTGATAGACATTCCCATATCTTTGATCTTTGAATGGAATGAACCTATCCTCTCTTGAGCCTATCCTCTCTTTTCTGTTCGTATTCAAAGATATCGAAACTGATCTAACATCAGAATATTAGGATAGTAGGACTCTTCAGACCAGACAAAAAATAAAAAATTGTCAGCAAAGTTGTTTCTTTATTTGTTCTTTATTCACAAACTTTTTTTTTCATCCAAAAAATTTAAAAAATTTATCTTTTTTATATTTTTATACAATATATAGGTCGTCGATTTGGCAGTGGATAAAAAAAGGGGTGGGGGAATATACCCATCTTTCCTATACCTGTAAATGGTTCAAATAAATTTATCCATATGAGTGTTATACATCGGATAAATTCCCAATTATTATTATTTATTTTTTTTTATTTTTTTATTTGCGGTATTTCGGTACTAATGTAGCGGTAGAAAGAGTACCACGGTATGCTGTGCCTGGACTTCAAATAATTTATCTTTAACCATGTAAAAGACCTCAACATTATTGGTTGATAGAGAATCAAAGTTCATTTACCAATTAGTCACGAAATGCTATGGTTCTTAGATATGATTTCTGAATAAAATCCAATTACGAAGTAATTCGTCGAGATTGTGCACCCTTTTTCCTATTTACGCAAATAAAAAAAAGAATACATAAATATAAAGAAAGTGCAGCCGGCGAAATCCAACCTATTCTTGAAATACACAACTCGCACACACTCCCTTTCCAAAAAAAATCAATATACCCAGCACAACGCTTAGATTTATTGGATTTGTTGCTAAAATATCGGTATTAAACTCGAAACTCCCAGCGGATGGCCAGTGTCCCACGGAAACAAAGGAATCGGTTATATTTTTCATATGCTCTCCTCTTATAGATAGGACTAACAAAGAACAGAGTTCTTTTTGTATCACTCCACTCGCCTCCCCCCTTTTTTTTATCGATTTTTTTGTTCCATTTCTTATTTTTAATATAATTATAATTTTACTAAACTAAGAACGAAAGGGAAGAAAGCGAGTGGATCCGCTAATTCCTTATCCTCAAATCAGTCCCTCCCAAAGTATTGTTTCGACAAACAAAAAATAAATAGTTATAGGAGTAAAATTCGAAGGAGCAAAGGGAAACTCCCAGTTAATAAAATAAGAAAAAAGATAGGTCCCCCTTTTTTTTACATTTTTATTCTATGATAAAATTAAACAAAAGGATTTGCAAATAAAAGAGCTAATGCCACGACCAGTCCATAAATTGTTAAAGCTTCCATAAAAGCCAGACTAAGCAATAAAGTACCTCGTATTTTACCCTCTGCTTCTGGTTGTCTCGCAATACCTTCTACAGCTTGGCCCGCAGCAGTACCTTGACCAACCCCAGGTCCAATAGAAGCAAGCCCCACAGCCAATCCAGCAGCAATAACGGAAGCAGCAGAAATAAGTGGATTCATGGTAATTTCCTCGCAAAAAAAAAAGAAATGGTTAATGATACAACCAACCAATGAATTACTACTTAATCTTTATCCACTTCTTTTTCTACTTTTACTATTTACTTTACTATACTACCTTTTTACTTACTTCTTTTTTTTTATTGATACTTATCACTAAAATCTATCGGGTCGAAGTAGCTAAAAACTCCAACAGAATATTACTTAATTTTAAGAACTACTTCCATATACTGTTTTTCCTTTCTTTCTACCCATGATGGAGTTTTATGTAAATAGATACATACGGTTTTAGCCATTGTGTTTTCTTGTTTAGAAACTCTTATATTCTTTCATTCAATTAACAATCACAGAAAAAATCGAAAAAGGACTGATATTTGAATCTATATAAATTATAAATGAAGTGAGCTAGAAAAAAAGAGATAGGGATAATTCCTATCTAACTAGTAAATAACATATACTTTTTTTCTTCCATAACGTAAACCACCTGCACTTTATTATTCTATTAGTATTAAATCGTATTCTGTACATATATCTAGTAGGACCCCCCACCCAATCTTTTTTTCTCTTAAAAACTCTGCAATATCATCTATCTTTCTTCATATATACAATACTACAATACATAATATTAGCTATTTTCATTTTCTTCTCCAGCCCTTTGGATTATATTGAACCCCGCATTGCTTTAATTGGGATAAGCTTAAAAAACTATTTCGAAAGTTAGTCAATGATGACCCTCCATGGATTCACCTATATAAGCCGCAGCCAAAGTTGAAAAAATAAGAGCTTGAATACCACTTGTAAATAATCCAAGAAACATGACAGGTATAGGAACTACTGAAGGCACTAAAGAAACAAGAACAACAACTACTAATTCATCAGCCAATATATTCCCGAAAAGTCGAAAACTAAGAGATAAAGGCTTTGTAAAATCTTCTAGGATATTAATTGGTAAAAGTATTGGAGTTGGCTGAATGTATTTACCGAAATATCCCAATCCTTTTTTGCTAAGACCCGCATAGAAATATGCCACTGACGTGGGTAAAGCTAAAGCAACAGTAGTATTTATATCATTCGTGGGCGCAGCTAACTCCCCATGAGGTAACTTTATGATTTTCCAAGGTAAAAGAGCACCTGACCAGTTAGAAACAAAAATAAATAGGAACATCGTTCCAATAAATGGAACCCAAGGACCATACTCCTCTCCAATCTGAGTTTTGCTCAAGTCTCGAATAAATTCAAGGACATATTCGAAGAAATTCTGCCCGTCGGTCGGAATGGTTTGTGGATTCCGAACAGCTATGATGGCTGAACCTAATAAAATAGCAATTACAATCCAAGAAGTGATAAGCACTTGGGCATGAATTTGTAAACCTCCTATTTCCCAATATAAATGTTGGCCTACTTCTACACCTGACATATCGTATAACCCTTTGAGTGTTTTAATGGAACATAGTATAACATTCATATTGCCCTATAATAGAAATCGAACTTAAAAAAGGAATTATTTTGATTCAACCATATCTTTCTCAATTCATCTACCTTCATTCATGAATAGGAATCATACATTATATTTAGATATATTTAGAATACCAAGAAATTACATAAAAAAAAAAATACCAATCATTTTTTATTAAATATTCAAAACATAGTTCAAAAATGCAAACCAAAATAATAAACAATCAAAGAAATCCATGGAGTTCAACAAAAAGGAACTAATCTTCTTCTTCTTTTTCTTAACTATTAAATTATAAGATAATCAACCTTTTTTTATATAACTATTTCGGCCCTCCAAAATTGCGGATACTAATTTGGTAAGAATCAATCGAATCGATGCTATAGCATCATCGTTGGCCGGAATAGAAATATCTGCAAGATCTGGGTCACAATTTGTATCGATTAAACAAATCGTCGGAATGCCCAAAATGACACATTCTCGAAGAACCATATATTCTTCTTGCTGATCAACGATAATTACAATATCGGGCAATCCCGTCATATATTTGATCCCACCCAGATATGTTTGCAAGGTGGATAACTTTCTCTTCAACATTGCTGCATCTCCTTTTGGGAGACGGGCGAGTTTCCCCATTTTTTGTTCCGCTCTTAAGTCCCTGAACTTCTGAAGTCTTGTTTCTGTAGTAGACCAATTTGTTAACATACCACCAAGCCATTTTTTATTAACATAATGACATCGAGCCCTTATTGCTGCTGATGCTACTAAATCCGCTGCTTTATTTTTGGTGCCAACGATTAAGAAGTTTTTTCCCATACTTGCTGCATCAAAAACTAAATCGCAGGCTTCTGATAAAAAACGAGCAGTTATAGTAAGATTTGTAATATGAATACCTTTACGCTTTGCAGAGATGTAAGGAGCCATTCTAGGATTCCATTTCTTAGTACCATGACCAAAATGAACTCCTGCTTCCATCATCTCTTCCAAATTTATGTTCCAATATCGTCTTCCCATTTTGCCACACTTTATCTTTTTTTTTTTTTTTAGAGAGATTCAGTAACCTGTGAAATAAATAACTGTTCCGACGGAACCTTATACCAGGATTGACCATTGATCTACGACCAAAATCATGAATTTCTTTTCATTCTTTATTTTTCGTTGATTACCAAATCCATAATGGGACCAGAGAATTCAAGTAAAAAGAATGAACCTCTTGTTAGGAATTACTAAATAATGTATCATGTAAATGATTGGTCTGATGTCCCATGGAAATAGTTCGGGACGAAAGAACAAAAAAAATTCTCAAAATTCTCTATAGTGTAACAAAATATCTCTCATCTCCAATTCGAATAGATTCTTCCTTTTTATTTTCAAATGAATGTTTTTATCTTGCTTTGAACGATGTACTAATTTTTTGAATCCAGTACCAACCGGTATAATCCCCCCCAGAACAACGTTCTCTTTCAGCCCTTTCAACCAATCAATACGACCTCGTAGAGCAGCTTTTGCTAAAACTCGAGCAGTTTCTTGAAAACTCGCTTCGGATATGAAACTTTGAGTATTCAGAGATGACTTCGTTATTCCCAATAAGATTGCCCGATAACAGATCGCTTCGTCCAAAACACGCCCTGCTCGCTCTGCTCGCAACAATCCAATCAGTTCCCTAGGTGAAAACACATTAGACATTCCATCTTCTGAAACCAACACTTTTGATGTTACTTGACGTACAATAATCTCTATATGTCTATTATGGATCTGTACCCCCTGGGATCGATAAACCTTTTGGATCTTATTAACCAAAGAGATACGACTTTGTGCTATGGTTAGTTCAGCTCCAATCAAGAATCCCCAGGGTATACCAAGAAGCCTTCGGCTACGTTCGTCCCAACCTTCAACTCTCTTTTTGAGGTTCATCGATATTGAATCAATTGAACGAACTTCTAAGATTTGTTCCACTTTTGGAAGACCTTGCGTGATATCGCCGGATCTCGATTTTTCATATATAAATGTAATTAATGTATCTCTTTCATAAAAGGTTTTCCCATAATGGCCATGAACAGTTGCTCCCGGAGTGACCAAATAGGGCTTAGCTGATCTTATAACTAAAGAGTCAACATGAACAATGAAAATTTTACCAGATTTTTTTATGCGTGATCCGTATTTCAATAGACATAAATTTTCACAAAGAAATAGGCCAAGGCTAATTATTGTCCATGCCTCTTCACAATAATCGTGATGGAGAAAACACCAATTAAAATGGAATAAATTCCAAATGATGTTACTACACGGATCGGGATTATAAATCCTACTATTTTCATCTAGGAAACAGTATTGAAATTGAAGTACTTGGAAAGTCTGTTGAAAATTGTCAAGTAACAAATAGTTCTTTAAAAAGATTTGATTATAAGTTATTAAATAGTAAGATAAACAAGGATTCGCTATTTTAAATACAGTAGTACCTAAGGGACCCAACAAATCCCTAATTGGATTCATGGGATCCAATTCTTTTGTCGCATTATTATATCTCGAAGTATTAAAGGGGCCAATTCGAGAACAATTGGATGATGACAAAATTCGGAAAGATTGGCATTCCTTATTTCGATTCAACAACGTACCAAGAGTTCCCTGATGTTGGGTAAATGATTGAGTCTTTGCCTTGGAATTAAAAGGATTTATATTGATACGATCTAATCCAATATTGTAAATCAATCCTGAACTTGACGTATCATACTTTTTTACGGTATAAGAAATAGTGGACTTTACTAACTCAATTCTGATGAAATCACGAAGCAGATCATTTGCCCTTATTTCAACAAAGGAAGCATGAACCTCTTCTTTTATAAAACCCCTTTTTTCTTGGTCCCAATTCAATACTAAGCAAGCCCGAACTAATTGAATACTTGTGTGAGAAATTCCTCGAATTGACTTGCTATTTCCATAAAGTATATAATTGACAATTCGAAGTTGTACATTATCCTTTTCCTGCAAGAGATCCTGAGGAAAAAGTGTTGCTAAATTTATCCCATCGGATATTTCATATGGGACTACGGACCGAACCAAAACAAAATACTTTTTTTTTATAGGTGTGATCCGTTGAACATAGATCCAATTTTTAAATTTTTTTGATCCCTTATAATTTTTATTTTCCATTCCTGGTGGTATCAAAATGCCGCCGTGCCTAGATATTTTATCCGCCTCTCCAGGAAAATGAATATCTCCAGAAAAAATTTTCAGTTCAATACTCCTTTTTTTTCTCTCCACTCGGACTAATCCATCTACTCGGCTTCTTGTATTTATATTTAAAGCAAGTCGTGTATCTACTCCAACGATACTATTGTTTCGGACCATTATGGGCGAAGATACGGGGAAGATATGCACTTCCTCGGGAATGAAAAAAAATCGATCTACTCTCATTTGCATTTGGTATTTCGGACTAAATTCTTTTGCTCCTCGATACTCAATCAAATCCTCTTTTTTTACGATTGAATCTACTTCGACAATCCCATATTTAGTAATTCCCGAACTGCTTCTTCTATATCGCGGATCATCAAAATAAGCAAGAATACTATTTTTACGTAAAATACCATTTATAGGTATTTTAAGAAAAATACAAAAAGATGGTATTAGTTTCTTTTCTCGTTCTTGATCATATTGTAAGGGAATCACGAATCTATTTCTTCGCTTTTTCGCCAAGGAATCATCGGAATTCTCTTGACAAATAGAGGGATCTATGAGATTCCAATGACCATTGGATATGATTCGATAAGGTTTTGAATACTCAAAAATTTGCCCATCCTTTTTACTTTTACCAAAAAATTTATGTCTTACTTGATCATTAGTCAAATCAAAGATATTTCTTTCTTCGACAGAAAAAGAATTAGAATTCATTTGATCTTGATCCTTGTGGAGTGAAAAAGACACTATACTGGATCTGCATAGACCTCCTGCTAATATCCATAAATGACTTGTTTTTGGTACTAGATGAACATTACTATACGGATATTCGGGCGCATGATGCACATCAGTACTCCAGTGCATTTCTCCTTCTGACTCAGAATAAATATGTTTTAGAACCCTCTCCTTAAAACGAAAAGTGGACGTTCCGGCACGAATCTCGGCAATCACTTGTTCCGATTCTACATATTGATCATTTTGAACTAAAATCAAACTTTTTGTTGGAATATTAACATTATGTATAATATCTCGACTCTCAATAGTTACATACAAATCTATAAAACATAGAAAAGCAGGATGCCCATGACGGGTACGTGTGGGATGAACCAAATACTCATCAAATTGTATTTTTCCATTAGAGGGAGCTCGTACATGTTCGCCAGTACCACCTGTGAATACTCCGCCCGTATGAAAAGTTCTTAATGTGAGTTGAGTCCCCGGTTCCCCAATTGATTGACCCGCAATAATGCCTACGGCTTCTCCCAACT